GTTCTTCCCACTAGCCATGGCTTGGCCTAACCTTTGGCTCTGATACCACTTGTCACGGCGCTAAAAGTCCTTCAAGCCCACAAACCGCGGCACCCTGCTAACGGTCCGCTGTAGCAGAGTAAGCTGAAAAGCCCTATATATTCTATTAGTAAAGCCTAAACGTCCTTATTGAAAGCGCTAACGAGCAAGAAAACGGATGCGCTAACACGCAATGGCTTTCGCGCAGCTCAATCCCTTGCTTTGTTCTATAGTAAGGGGCCTTTTCTTGCAGGATGCCGGGTGCGCAGGAACGCCCAACCTATACAAGGGGGTTCCGCCTTCATTTGGTCGTGCTGCTATGATGTAACGTGCAGTCGTCCCGAGGCAGCAGGATTATGGTAAAGGGCCCCCTCTTTTCTCTCCCTTAAAGTCCTTTATAGATTTAGAGTCGGGAATAGAGCTGTGGCTTATTCGGCGCTATATCACAATTCATTAATTCTCGGGCATAGCTGTTCACGAAACGTGGCATGGGACATCTGTCGGCGGCGGGAGTCTTACATCTGAGCGAGGGGTCAGACCAATCCCATTCATCCTGGTCCGATCCGAACGGATCTTGTTGAATGAATTGATCCATTGTTGTATGCCCTACTTCTTATTAGTTTCTTTTTTCCTACTCGGACCCGCCGTACTTCCTTTGACTACTCCTGAGATATAGTGGAAACTTTTTGTTATGGTGGAGAGTGGGGAGTGAAAACACCAATGCCGCAGAGAACGACCGCATGAATCGGAATCCACTTATATTAAGACAGACGACCGAGAAAAAAGGCTTCACGTTCTCCAAGTGGTTGATCTTAGCGTGCTAGCCGCTGCTTCATTTCGTATAGTGATAACGCTTTCTCTTTCTTAACGCTCCGCCCCCCCCCTTGTATAGTAAGGGGAACTCTGGTTGCGCGGCTTTCTCTTATATGGGTCTATTTTCTCTGACTTGACTCAGCTTGACCTACTTGACTCAGCGGTTAGAGTATCGCTTTCATACGGCGAGAGTCATTGGTTCAAATCCAATAGTAGGTAAAACCGGCCGAAACCCCTGCTTTTGCCAGCATGACAGCAAGCACGGACTGGCAGCAAGGAGTCAACTGAATGACCAAAGCATCGGTTGCTTCCACTTGCGGCCTTCTTCGACCGCCTTGCTTAGCGCAAGCACCAAGCAAGTAACCCCCCCTCTCTCTTCTTCTCTTCATGTATGTGGGCTGCCTGCCCGTCCCGAATAGACGAACAGGAACAAGCTGAAGAAAGGCGCGAGAGAGAGAGTGGAGTGATCTCAAAGAGTTTTCTATTTTCATATTTTAAACTTTACTTATACTTATTTATATTTTATATTATATATAATAGTTTTTCGAATCAAACTATATGTCTTTCTCATTTGCTGCCACTCAACAACAGCAGGTCTCAGCTCTGCACATTCCTAGAAATTTTGTCTTTCTTTCAGCTAAAGATTGTTATCATCTGGTATGAGAGCCCAGCTTGTGCGGATATGGTAGCGATACAATCTTCTGGATCTATAGTTGCTGATATGATTACTGCATTAACGCATACGATTGTCAAGCATCGCAAAATGGAACCTCTAAACGTAGATGTTTGGAAGATGAGAATGCAGTTGCTTCTCAAAGAACAGGATCTTTTTTTTTCATTCTTGAGAAAAGAGAAGCCCGCAGATCTGGCGCTAATGGCTTCTTCAATCAAGTTGATGTTGTTGTAGCCAAACAACAAAAGAAAGCATATGAACAGCATCCATAGTTGTAGACAGTAAAAAAAGTTATTCTTCGAAGCTGTGCTAATGGTGGTCAAGGATAAGGTACTAGTTTCAGTGGGAGACATTGAGTCTGCATGAGAAATCCGGGAGACTCCACAGAGAATGTATGAGTCAGTGACAATGGTAAACATGAAGTTTCTTCGGCAACGGTTTTTTCCAAGCAAGATGCAAGAGGGGACGAGCGTGTCTCAGCACTTAGACAAGATGGAGAAGATTAAAAAAGAATTTGTAGCAGTGAGAGTCAAAATGACTGATCGTGATCAGTGACCGGGAAGTCTGCTGAAGTCGTTTGAGTCTTTGACAACCACTCTCTCCCGTGAAACTCCTCCTTTAACTATGATTGATCTGACCATTTTCTTTAGGCAGAAGCTGAAAAGAAATTTGAACAGCAGTCTGAAAAGACTAATGCTGCGCAAAAGAATATGTTTCAAAAGAAGAAAAAGCACAAAGTGAGCGCGGAAGGACCTGAAAAACATAGAGTGGTCCTGCAAGAAGAAAGGTCACTTGAGTTTTGAGTTCCCATAAAAGAAGGGCAAAGGGAAAAAGCCATGATGATCAGGAAAAGGTAGTGTTGGTCACTACTATGGCCCTGTTTGCCAACATTTCAGATAGTTGGTGGATCGGGTCCTCACATCATATTTTCTTCCGAAAGGTAGTTTACTTGCTTACTTGTTAGAGTAAGGGGCTGCTTCTTAGCGCTCCAGGAAATTAGATTCCGACCAAGAACAAAAGCCCGAGGTAGAGCGTCGGTCGTCAGGGCAGCCTGCCTTTATTTATTTTTTTTTCGGATAACGCGGCACCTGGAGATATAGGCGTAGCGCAGGGCAGGATGGACGAGATAAGAATTAAAAAGTATACTTTGTTTGGGTTAGGGGGAGTCCAGAGGTGGAGCGAGATACCTCCATGCCGAGAAAGTAATGCGGCGGATGAAAGAGACAAATTGGTTGCCAAGCTACCTTGATGAAATCAAATAAAAGAGAAGAATCATTCCCGGTGAGAATGTTGTCGTCAACGTGTATAAAAGAAGGATGAGGCAACGACCGTGACGTCGGCGAACAAACATGGAAGAATCCGCACGGCTACAGTGGTAAAAAATGAAGCAGTGAGAAACGAGCTAAATTTATGAAACCAGGCCCCTTCTTAGCTCTTGGTGCCTGCTTTAGCTTGTCGGGGGCCGTAACGTAAATCGCTTTCTTGAGCTTGCATACCATACCAAGCCTAGGAGAAGAGAAGCCTGGAGTTGGAGGAGGCTGAATAGAAACTTATTCTTCGACTCAATATTCTTGAAGGTAGTTTACTTGCTTAGTGTGAAGCGCTAAGGATACATCGAGTCTCTTGGATTTCACGGCATAGCATCTATACCTGGGCTGAGCATATCCAAGAAAGACACAAGGGGTTGACTTACTCTAACAAGTAAGCAAGTAAACTACCTTGGGGACAATTTTTCTCTTAACTGCGCAGGCAAAACACGTGCATCCAAACACTCGCGCCTATAGGATGGTGCTGCCCCAGTAAGAAGTTCGTGAGGTGCCGCTGCATCTTATTCCCCCCCCCCAAAAAAAAAAGGGGGGGAGAGATGCCCCGTCCCTTCTTTATGCACATTCATATACATAGCCAGACACAAAGGTGTACAATCCGGTCAAAATCTGTGGTCCTTTAAGTGCATTCACTGCAGGTTCTCTTACTTGCTCTAGTGGCTGGCAAACGCCAACCGAGAGGGGAGAACGAATGGCTCAGGAATCGACTGGTTCCGAGCGGACCCGCGGAGCTGCTGCTTGGATTATCGTAGAATAAGAGGAGCCGTCTTAGGAAATGACTTAACTTAAAAGACAGACGCCGCCGCTGCGAGGCGAGGGAGTCGCTTGTCTGGTCTTGCGGTGCACTCACTCCCGTTACGAGAATGAAATCACGCCCCACCCAGCTCGAGACCAAGACTCCTTACAACTCGCACCAATAGCAGCACTGAGCGGCCGGAGATTGATTGAAAGGGCAGCCCAGCCCCTTCCCTTTCATTTTATTATTGTGATCAAGAGCACACACTGGACCTGACCCACTAATCATCATCTCATCTGGCGCGAAGCAAAAAAGGGGGGGCCCTTCCTTCCCAGCCCCCCCCCCCTAGCCGCCTACCTACTCATGCTCGTAGCTCGATCGGAAGTCAAGAGTGTGGTCCGGCGGAAAAACAGAAGTCGTCCGTATCAAGTGATACGTGAATTGCTCAGTAGTGCTTCGCCACTACCGTAGCTGGCGGAAATAGCTTAATGGTAGAGCATAGCCTTGCCAAGGCTGAGGTTGAGGGTTCAAGTCCCTCCTTCCGCTCCTGGCTTCGTCATTTAGTGGTAACGAGTGGAGTGCATAAGCCCCTTTAGAGATAGGGGCGAGCAGCAAGCAGCCCCTTGTATAGGGTTCCAAACCTATCTTACTAATAATAAGAAAGGGGCAAGCCAAAACCTACTCCTAACAAGTTGCCGGCTTTTCAGCCGTTGCGCGCTAGCGTTTTACCTTACTAGTAAAGGGGCTGCTGGTTGTAGCGCGCAGTGTGCTAGTGAATAGGAAAAGCGGATTGAGATTACTAATGACGGATGGAGACACCGAAGGTGATAGAACATGTTCGGTGCCTCGCTCTTGTCTCCTTCGCCGGAGACTGCAAATGATGGGAATCCTATCGATAAAGAAGAGGCATAGGCATCGCCTCTCGATCCAATCCGCCTTCCCCGGCCTCCCCAACACACTCTTGATACGAAAAAAACCTCCCGCCATAGAGAAGAAAGAGATCTAAAGTCCGGTCCCCTCGATCACCCTTCCCTTGAACCGGAACTGGTCGAGAGAGATGAACCCGCACCACGTTTTATAACCTTCGAACCGAAACCCCCAACTAGAGATGGAATTCCAGAACCTAAACAACTCCGTTGAGAGCTCCGTGACCGGTTCAAGGGAAGGTCCACCAATGATTGATAGGCCCCCCCCCTATACGTCTCTTGATCTCTCATTCCACTAATTCGTTGTTACTGATTCATTCAAGGCATAGACTCCCCACTTCTTTGTCTTATTAGCGCAGGTGCTCGTCAACGATGAAAGCCGCTGAGCTTAAGACTCGAGTTGAGAAAGAGGGCTAGGCCGGGGGGCTTTCCGGGACTGGGGAAGACGGGTGGATTATAGAGCTAGGGGCGGATCGAAGGTTTGCCCGTTGGGATTGGGCATGGACGAG